CCAAGGTTTAGAAAAAGGATTCCTTGTTCTCGATATGTTTGAAAAAAGGACTAGATTCTATAATGATGAAAATGAACAAGAATGCCTGCCCAAAATGTATGATCCTTTTTTGAACGGACCCTATCGAGGAACAATCATAGAGGATTCTATAGAGGATTCTATAGAGGATTCTATAGAAATGTTTTGCATAAATAATATTCATGATCTACTTCCTAATAATTATAATTCTCGAGAATTTGAACATCAAAAGAATCCGATAGAAGAAATAAGTGAAATAGAAGAAATAAGTGAAATAGAAGAAATAAGTGAAATAGAAGAAATAAGTGAAATAGAAGAAATAAGTGAAATAGAAGAAATAAGTGAAATAGAAGAAATAAGTGAAATGGTTTCTCAATGGTTATACAAATTGGACGACGCCGAGGATTTGGAGGAGCAGGCGGAAGCGGAAGCGAAAGCGAAAGCGGAAGAGGAAGAGGAAGAGGAAGAGGAAGAGGAAGATAAAGATAAAGATAAAGATAAAGATAAAAAAAAGGAAGAGGAAGATCCTGATATTCGCCCAAGAAAAGCCAAACGTGTGGTAATTTTTAATAATAAGGATCTAAAGGCCAATTCTGATACTACTACCAATTCTGATACTACTACTAGTAAGAAGAAGAATGCCCAAGAAAAAAAAGATGAAGAAGACGAGGAAGAACTGGCTTTGATACGTTACTCTCAACAATCAGATTTTAGTCGGGATCTCATAAAAGGATCCGTGCGTGCTCAAAGACGCAAAATAGTTATTTCTGAAATGTTTCAAGCAAATGTGCATTCCCCACTTTTTTTGGATCGAATAGACAAAACATTTTTTGTTTCTCCTTTTGATATTTCTAAAATTACAAATATAATTTTTAGGAACTGGGTTGGTAGAGAATCAGAATTTCAAATTTCTGATTTTGAGGAGGAAAAAGCAAACGAAAAAGACGAAAAAGACAAAAAAGACAAAAAAGACAAAAAAGACAAAAAAGACAAAAAAGACAAAAAAGACAAAAAAGACAAAAAAGACAAAAAAGACAAAAAAGACAAAAAAAAAGAAAAAAAAAAGGAAGAAGAGGAAGAAGAAAAAGATCGCCGGAGAATAATATCCGAAACTTGGGATGCCCTTATGCTTACTCAAACAATAAGAGGGTCGATGTTAGTAACCCAATCTTTTCTTAGAAAAAACATCGTATTACCTTTATTGATAATAGCTAAAAATGTAGGCCGTATGTTATTATTCCAATTCCCCGAGTGGTACGAAGATTTTAAGGCATTGAATAAAGAAATGCATATTAACTGCACCTACAACGGTGTTCCATTATCAGAAACAGAATTTCCTCAAGATTGGTTAGCAGACGGGATTCAGATAAAGATTCTATATCCTTTCTGTTTGAAACCTTGGCGAGGAGCTAAAATTAAAGTACGGTCTGGTCATAGAGATTCAATGAAAGAAAAAAAAAATAAAAATTGTTTTTTAACAATATGGGGAAAGGAAGCGAAAGTTCCCTTTGGTTCTCCCCGAAAACGATTTTCTTTTTTTAAACCCATTTCTCAAGAAATCGACGAAACAATTAGAAAGGTTCAAAATAAATTTTCTATATTTATATTTATATTTCTAAGATTTTTAAAAGAAAGAATAAAATGGGCTTTACTAATTTCAAAAGTAATAAAAGTAATAATAAAAGTAATAAAAGTATGGATCATAAAAATAGATCAAGTTAGGAAACGAATAATGAAAGAACTTGAAAAAATCACCCTAATTTTCTTATTTCTATTTATGAAGAGGAAAGTGAAAGTATATGAACCAAATAAAAATGGAAAAGATTTCCAAATCAATAATAAAATGAATAATGAATCGACCATTAAAATTCGATCCATGAATTGGACAAATTATTCACTCATGGAGAAAAAAAGGAAAGACCTTTCTGATAGGATAATTACAATCAAGAATCAAATAGAACAAATTACAAAAGACAAGAAAAAAAGAGTTCAAACTTATGATGATAAAAGATTGGAATACCCAAAATATATTTGGCAGCTATTTAAAAGAAAGAATATCCGATTAATACGAAAATTTAATTTTTTTATGAAATTTTTCATTGAAAAAATATACATCGATATCTTCCTATGTACAATTAACATTCCAAGGATCCATGCACAACTTTTCTTTGAATCAAAAAAAAAAATTCTAAATAAATCTATTTACAACGATGAAATAAATCAAGAAGGAATTGATGAAACAATTAAAAATACAATGAACTTTATTTCGACTGTAAAAAAGTTAGTTTCTAATACGAATACTAATATTAGTGATAATAATTTCAATAGTTATTTTGACTTATCTTCCTTGTCACAAGCATATGTATTTTACAAATTTTCACAAACCCCATTATTTAACAAGTATAACTTGAGATCCGTACTTCAAGATCGGGGTACCTATCATTATCTTAGGGGAGAAATAAAGGATTATTGTATAAAACGAGGAATATTTGATTACAAATCAAGGCATAAGAAAATTAAAAAGTCTGGAATGAATGAATGGAAAAACTGGTTAAAGGGTCATGATCAATACAATTTATCCCCGGCCAAATGGTCTCGATTGGAACCAAAAAAATGGCGAAGTAGAGTCAGTCGTATGATTAAAAATAAAGAATCAATTAAATTGGATTCAGATAAAAAAGAAAAAATTAATCATTACATGAAAGAAAATTATGATGCAGGGGATTCATTGACGAATCAAAATAAAAAAAACAAATTTAAAAAACATTACGGATATTATTTTTTTTCACATAAATATATGAATTATGGAGATAAGACGGACAAGAACTTATATATTTATGGATCAAAATTACAAGTAAATGGTCACCAAGAAATTCCTTATAATTTAAATACACGGAAACCCGACTTATTTTATGTATTGTTAAATATAGCAGTTGATGATTTTCTAAAAGAAAGATATATTATTGCTAAGGATAAAAATCTGGATAGAAAATATTTTAATTGTGGAATTTTCCATTTTTGTATTAGAAAGAATATCGATATTGAGACTTGGACCAATACTATTGAGACTTGGACCAATACGCATGTTGGCACTAAGATTAAGAAAAATACTAGGATTAAGAAAAATACTAAGAATGAAACTCATAAGTATCACAAAATAAAAAAAAAAGATATTTCGATTCATGAAAAAATCAACCCACCCACACCCAATCAAAAAAGAAACTTTTTTGATTGGATGGGAATGAATCAAGAAAGATTCTCTCGTAATCGGAACATATTAAATCGAACATTTTGGTTGTTTCCAGAATTTGTGCTACTTTTTGATACATATAAGATTAAACCATGGGTGATACCAATCAAATTACTTCTTTTAGATTTGTATGCAAATGAACATGGCAGCCACATATCATCCAATCAAAAAGAATATCTTGAATTACAAAATTCCAACCAACAAAAAAACGAACAACAGAGCCAAATAGGTCTTGGCTCAGATCTACGAAAAAAAAAAGATGTTGAAAAACATGACGTGAAATCTGACGTTGAAAAAGAGGGAGAGACAAAAAAAGATGTTGAAAAACATGACGTGAAATCTGACGTTGAAAAAGAGGGAGAGACAAAAAAAGATGTTGAAAAACATGACGTGAAATCTGACGTTGAAAAAGAGGGAGAGACAGAAAAAATCAGGAGCTCCAAGGAAATTCAAAAAGAAATGGATTTGTTCCTGAAACAATTTTTTTATTTTCAATTCAAATGGGTTGACCCCTTCAATCAATTAATGTTTAATAATCTTAAGGTGTATTGTTTCCTACTTAGACTGCCAGATATAAACAAAAAAATTTTGATATCCTCGGTTAAAAGAAGAGAGATGCATATGGATATGATATTGATGACGAATAAGGCCGTTATTCCAGAATTACTAAAAAAAGGAATTTTTATTATCAAATCAATTCGTTTATTTATAGAATGGGATGAGCAATTTATTATCTATCAAACCATAAGTATTTCATTGGCGGATAAGAGTGAAAACCAAAATGAAACTAATGGAAAATGCATAAAAAAAAGAGATGTTGAGAAGAAGAATTTCGACAGATCCATTGCACAACATAGCAATATTCTTGTGAATAGAAAAAAAAAGAATTCGAATTTCCTTATTCCAGAAAATATTCTATCTACTAAACGTCGTAGAGAATTGCGAATTCGAATTCTTTTAAATTCCCGGAATTGGAATATTGTGGATATAAATCCAGTGTTTTTCAACGAAAACAAGATGAGAAACTGTGGACAATTTTTGAATGAAGACAGGTATCTTAATACAGATGTAAATAACATTAATATTAATACAGATGTAAATAACATTTTAAAATTAAAATTGCTTCTTTGGCCGAATTATCGATTAGAAGATTTAGCTTGTATGAATCGCTATTGGTTTAATACCAATAACGGCAGTCGTTTCAGTATGTTAAGGATACATATGTATCCACAATTTAGAATTAGTTAATGGTATATTGCTTGGATATCACATATTTGATAGATTCCGAAAGATGTACGCATAGGTTGCGTTACATTTTGGTACATGATACTAATTTAATGGCATATCAATTCAATTGGTTCTAGGAATAATAAATGGGCAGAATAGAATGTTCTTAGACACAAAGAAATCATTATCTTTCGTAAATGTATTTTCTCTCTTTCTATCCAAATCCCATTCGATTTTCAAAAAATCGAATGGGATTTGGATAGAATCAAAAAGTAGTATATGAATAAATCTACGCTTTTGCGTATACCAGATGAAAATGACTGGAATAATCATAATATAAATATAATAATTATTATTCCTGATCGGTAAAATCTATAAAATAAAAAGAAAGAAAACAGAAAAATATGTTATGGTAAAAAATTCATTCATCCCAGCTATTCAACAAGAAGAAAAAGAAGAAAACAACAAAGGGTCTGTTGAATTTCAAGTATTCAATTTCACCAATAAGATACGGAGACTTACTTCGCATTTGGAATTGCACAAAAAAGATTTTTTATCGCAAAGGGGTCTACGAAGAATTCTGGGAAAACGTCAACGGTTGCTGGCTTATTTGTCAAATAAAAATAGAGTACGTTATAAGAAATTAATTAGTCAGTTGGATATTCGGGAGTCTAAAATTTGAATATGAATATTTGTTTATTTGTTTGAATTTTTTTTAGTTATTATATTAAAAATTTTTCTAAGCCTCGTTTTGAGCAATTCATGGAATACTGAATTAGGGAAGAAAGGATATGACTGTACCGGCCACAAGAAAAGATCTCATGATAGTCAATATGGGTCCTCACCACCCATCAATGCATGGTGTTCTTCGACTAATTGTTACTCTCGATGGTGAAGATGTTATTGACTGTGAACCCATATTGGGCTATTTACACAGAGGGATGGAGAAAATAGCGGAAAACCGAACAATTATACAATATCTGCCATATGTAACACGTTGGGATTATTTAGCTACTATGTTTACAGAAGCAATAACGGTAAATGCACCAGAACAGCTGGGAAATGTTCAAGTACCTCAAAGGGCCAGCTATATCAGAGTAATTATGTTAGAGCTGAGTCGTATAGCTTCTCATTTGTTATGGCTTGGACCTTTTATGGCGGATATCGGTGCACAGACTCCCTTTTTCTATATTTTGAGAGAGAGAGAATTGCTATATGATCTATTCGAAGCTGCCACAGGTATGCGAATGATGCATAATTATTTCCGTATCGGAGGAGTAGCTGCTGATCTACCTCATGGCTGGATAGATAAATGTTTGGATTTCTGCGATTATTTTTTAACAGAAGTTGTTGAATATCAAAAACTTATTACACGGAATCCCATTTTTTTGGAACGAGTTGAAGGAGTGGGCATTATTGGTGGAGAGGAAGCAATAAATTGGGGCTTATCAGGACCAATGTTAAGGGCTTCCGGGATCAAATGGGATCTTCGTAAAATTGATCATTATGAATGTTACAATGAATTAAATTGGGAAGTCCAATGGCAAAAAGAAGGAGATTCATTAGCTCGTTATTTAGTACGAATCGGTGAAATGAGGGAATCTATAAAAATTATTCAACAGGCTCTCGAAGGAATTCCCGGAGGACCCTATGAGAATTTAGAAGTTCGGCGCTTTAATAGTGCAAAAAATTCCGAATGGAATGATTTTGAATATAGATTCATTAGTAAAAAACCTTCACCCAATTTTGAATTGTCGAAACAAGAGCTTTATGTAAAAGTAGAAGCCCCAAAAGGGGAATTAGGAATTTATTTGATAGGGGATAATAGTGTTTTTCCCTGGAGATGGAAAATTCGTCCACCAGGTTTCATCAATTTGCAAATTCTTCCCCAGATAATTAAAAGAATGAAATTGGCTGATATCATGACGATACTGGGTAGTATAGATATCATTATGGGAGAAGTTGATCGTTGAAATGATAATTGGCGCGACAGAAGTACAAGCTATCAATTCTTTTTCAAAATCAGAATCGTTAAAAGAAATCTATGGATTCGGCTGGCTCTTTGTCCCCGTTTTGACCCTTATACTGGGAATTACTGTAGGGGTACTAGTAATTGTATGGTTAGAAAGAGAAATATCCGCAGCGATACAACAACGTATTGGACCTGAATATGCCGGCCCGTTGGGAATTCTTCAAGCTCTAGCAGACGGGACTAAACTACTTTTTAAAGAGGACCTCCTCCCATCTAGAGGAGATATTCGTTTGTTTAGTGTCGGACCGTCTATAGCAGTCATATCAATTTTACTAAGTTATTTAGTAATTCCTTTTGGGTATCGACTTGTTTTAGCCGATCTCAGTATAGGTGTTTCTTTATGGATCTCTATTTCAAGTATTGCTCCCATCGGGCTTCTTATATCAGGATATGGATCGAATAATAAATATTCCTTTTCAGGTGGTCTACGAGCTGCTGCTCAATCTATTAGTTATGAAATACCATTAACTCTATGTGTATTATCAATATCTCTACGTGTGATTCGTTGGAACATAAACTTTGACCTCTCCCAGAAATGAAATAAAGGAAAGAAGGTGAATGTATTGAATAGATATCTTCATTTTTTATTTTTTATTCATTCAATTCAGATCGATGAGTTAAACCAAATAGTTATATGAGTGAAAGAAAACAGCTTTTCAATTTGTAGTAAGAGGATAAAATCTCATTCCCTATATACAAGAAAAAAGTGACAGAAAACATAAGCAGTGAAAACTGTTTATCCCAAGATTTTTTGATTAGTCATCATATCTTGAAGCGGATGCAAAAGATCAACTGTATGGAGTTTTTATTACTGTACTTGTATATATTACCTTACCATAACCATAGCGGGGATCAATAAAAAATCAGTGAACAGTTAGGAACACCAAGATACACAAAGGATTAGTAATAGATAATGTAAGGTATAAAAAAAATAGGTATTTTCACATAAAAACGAATCATAATAGGGGCTTTAAGTTGGTAGAAACGATCAAGCAGTACTTCCCCACGATTTCGATCTAGAGTATGCTCCTATTCACTGAATAAATAAATTACTATCAAGAACGAATTAATCCCTTTATTTATTTTAAAATAGTACTTTTTTTTTGAGAAAGAAGAACAGGAATAAAAGAAATAGAATGCAATAAATAATAGAATAAAAAAAAAGATCTTTATTTATTTTTTCCTCCATATATAGCCATACATGTGGAATTCTTATTATTTATGATTCATGAACTAGTGACTAATTCTTTCTATCTATTTCTTTTTATAACGAGTATTTTATTGAAGGATTCAATTATTACCAAAACCAAACAAAGATTCATTTAAATTATAAGGGATGAGATCAATTCGGAAGCACCTTTTTCTAGCCGACAGAATTACATGGGTCTAATTTTTTGGACTCTCCGATGTATTTTTATTGTATCCACTATCCACGGATACCTTACCGAACAGGTCCTTACATTTATTTGTGTCCATAGAGAAGCCGTATGAGGTAAAAATCTCATGTACGGTTTTGGAATAGTGATGAGAACAGTGATGTTATTATCAACTATAATTATCTAACAGTTCAAGTACAGTTGATATAGTTGAGGCACAGTCAAAATACGGTTTTTGGGGGTGGAATCTGTGGCGGCAACCTATAGGGTTTATAGTTTTTATAATTTCTTCTCTTGCGGAATGTGAGAGATTGCCCTTTGATTTACCAGAAGCGGAGGAGGAATTAGTAGCAGGTTATCAAACTGAATATTCAGGTATAAAATATGGTTTATTTTACGTTGCTTCTTACCTAAATCTTTTAGTTTCTTCATTATTTGTAACAGTTCTTTATTTAGGGGGGTGGAATTTCTCTATTCCGTACATATCCATTCCGGAACCTATCGGAACAAATGGAGTCTTGGGAATGACAATTGGTATCTTTATTACATTAGCTAAAGCTTATTTGTTTCTGTTCATCTCTATCACAACAAGATGGACTTTACCTAGGATGAGAATGGATCAGCTATTAAATCTTGGATGGAAATTTCTTTTACCTATTTCTCTAGGTAATCTATTATTGACAACTTCTTTCCAACTTGTTTCACTATAAATACAAAGAATACGATAACGATATTCTATACTCATAACCTCTCTTAAACAAGAAAAAAAAAACATCAATTTATTCATCGATATATACAATATGTTTCCTATGGTGACTAGGTTCATGAATTATGGTCAACAAACAATACGAGCCGCAAGGTACATTGGTCAAAGTTTCGTAATTACCTTATCCCACACAAATCGTTTGCCTATAACTATTCAATATCCTTATGAAAAATCTATCACATCAGATCGTTTCCGCGGTCGAATCCATTTTGAATTTGATAAATGTATTGCTTGTGAAGTATGTGTTCGTGTATGCCCTATAGATCTACCCGTTGTTGATTGGAGATTTGAAAGAGATATTAAAAAGAAACAATTGCTTAATTATAGTATTGATTTCGGTATTTGTATATTTTGTGGTAACTGTGTCGAATATTGTCCAACAAACTGTTTATCAATGACTGAAGAATATGAACTTTCTACTTATGATCGTCACGAATTGAATTATAATCAAATTGCTTTGGGTCGGTTACCAATGTCAGTAATTGGAGATTACACAATTCAAACCGTTATGAATTCGACCCAAAGCAAAATATACAAAGAAAAATCCCTCGATTCAAGAACAATTACCAATTCCTAAGATATTGTTTTGATATTCTGATAGAAAGGATACAAGCTTTTTTTTATTTTGGTTAGTCAGTGACTATAAATAATAACTATTAATTGTTGAGGATCATTCTTTGATTTAAACTGAGAATTTCTTTTTTTCGTGATGATTTCCAAATATCAAATGGAAACTACTCTTTTCTAGGATGAAAAAAAAAATGGGGTAAGTGCTTTTCCCTTCCTGGACTATTCAGTAAGGTCATGAAATCTTTAGACTTATTTATCTCTTATTTTATACATAATGGATTTATCTGGACCAATACATGAGATTCTTGTAGTATTTCTAGGAGCAGTTCTTATATTAGGGGGTCTAGGAGTAGTCTTATTTACTAATCCAATTTATTCTGCCTTTTCGTTGGGATTGGTTCTTGTTTGTATATCCTTATTATATATTCCATCGAATTCCTATTTTGTAGCTGCCGCGCAACTCCTTATTTATGTAGGAGCCATAAATGTCTTAATCATATTTGCTGTAATGTTCATGAATGGTTCGGAATATTCCAATGATTCCCGTCTTTGGACCATTGGAGATGGGGTTACGTCACTGGTTTGTATAAGTATTCTTTTTTCACTAATTACTACTATCCCAGATACGTCGTGGTACGGAATTCTTTGGACTACAAGATCAAACCAGATTCTAGAACAGGACTTAATAATTAACGTTCAACAAATTGGGATTCATTTATCAACAGATTTTTATCTTCCGTTTGAACTCATTTCTATAATTCTATTAGTTTCCTTAATAGGTGCAATTACTATGGCTCGTCAATAAAAAATAGTTATAATTCCAAAAAGTTTTAGAATTCTATTTTTTAAAAGTTTCAAGTTTTTAGTTAAAGCCATTACCAATACCTTCTTTTGTTCTGTAATTGTTCTATTATAGTCAATCGAATCATTCTAATTGTTGTTCATATTGAAATAAATCGAGATTGATGAGGAGTTAGTCGATGATGTTCGAGCATGTACTTTTTTTGAGTATCTATTTATTTTCTATTGGTATCTATGGATTAATCACAAGTCGAAACATGGTTAGAGCGCTTATGTGTCTTGAGCTTATACTAAATTCGGTTAATATAAATCTCGTAACATTTTCTGATTTATTTGATAGTCGCCAATTAAAAGGAGACATTTTCTCAATCTTTGTCATAGCTATTGCAGCTGCAGAAGCAGCTATTGGGTTAGCTATTGTTTCGTCGATCCATCATAACATAAAATCAACTCGTATCAATCAATCGAATTTGTTGAATAATTAGTCCTAATCATTCATTATATAAATATAAGAAAGAAAGACATATGAATTATTTATCATAATTCGATTAATATTAATATATATATATATATTAATTTTTCATAAATATAAAATATTATTTCATATTTATGTGCGACTCATATGACTGTGATTGGTAAAACGTAAATCAAAATCTCTTGGTAGTTTATCATGAACAGATTTAGAAATATATTCATTCTAAAAAATTTATATAAATTACTGATTCATCTGGTATCTACAATATAAATATATAATTCATTTACTACTGATTTTATCATACCAGATCGAAAATTCTTTATGTTCAAAACTTGAATTTTTAGTTTCAATGTCACATTCAGTAAAAATTTATGATACATGTATAGGGTGTACTCAATGTGTACGAGCCTGCCCCACGGATGTATTGGAAATGATACCTTGGGACGGATGTAAAGCTAAACAAATTGCTTCCGCGCCAAGAACCGAGGATTGTGTAGGTTGTAAGAGATGTGAATCCGCTTGCCCAACAGATTTTTTGAGTGTCCGTGTTTATTTATGGCATGAAACAACTCGCAGCATGGCTCTATCTTATTGATTGATACGTTACAAAAAACTCCACTTGAATCATTTGATTCCCCTTTACCGACAAAAGCCCCTACTCTAGAACATAGATTCTGAGCACGGTCTTTTCTGGTCAAAGCGTATCTTGTCTTTATCACGAGTTATTTTCCTTGGTTAACACTACTTGTTGTTTTGCCGATATTTGCGGGTTCTTTAATTTTTATTCCCCCTATGAGGGGGAATAAGGTGTTTCGGTGGTATACCATATGTATATGTTTATTAGAACTCCTTCTAACGACTTATGCATTTTGTTACCATTTCCAATTGGATGATCCATTAATCCAATTGGAAGAAGATTTTCAATGGATAAAAATTTTTGATTTTCACTGGAGATTGGGAATTGATGGACTTTCCATAGGACCTATTTTATTGACAGGATTTATCACCACTTTAGCTACTTTAGCAGCTTGGCCAGTTACTCGAAATTCGCGATTGTTCTATTTCCTGATGTTAGCAATGTACAGTGGTCAAATAGGATCATTTTCTTCTCGAGACCTTTTACTTTTTTTCATCATGTGGGAGTTAGAATTAATTCCTGTTTACTTACTTTTATCCATGTGGGGAGGAAAGAAACGTCTGTACTCGGCTACAAAGTTTATTTTGTACACTGCAGGGAGTTCCATTTTTCTCTTAATAGGAGTTCTAGGTATGGGTTTATATGGTTCCAATGAACCAACATTAGATTTTGAAAGACTAGCTAATCAATCATATCCTATGGCATTGGAAATAATATTCTATTTTGGTTTCCTTATTGTTTATGCTGTCAAATCACCGATTATACCCCTACATACATGGTTACCAGATACCCATGGAGAGGCACATTACAGTACATGTATGCTTCTAGCCGGAATCTTATTAAAAATGGGAGCATATGGATTGATTCGGATAAATATGGAATTGTTACCCCATGCTCATTCTATATTTTCTCCCTGGTTTGTGATAGTGGGAACAATGCAAATAATCTATGCAGCTTCAACCTCTTTCGGTCAACGCAATTTTAAAAAGAGAATAGCCTATTCCTCCGTATCGCACATGGGTTTCACAATTATAGGAATTGGTTCTATAACCGACATGGGACTAAATGGAGCCATTTTACAAATGCTTTCCCATGGATTTATTGGTGCTGCACTTTTTTTCTTGGTGGGAACGAGTTGTGATAGAATACGTCTTGTTTATCTCGACGAAATGGGGGGGATATCAATCCCAATGCCAAAAATATTTACCATGTTCAGTAGTTTCTCGATGGCTTCTCTTGCATTGCCAGGAATGAGTGGTTTTGTTGCAGAATTAGTAGTATTATTTGGAATAATTACCAGCTCCAAATTTCTTTTGGTGCCAAAAGTGCTAATTATCTTTTTAATGGCAATTGGAATGATATTAACTCCTATTTATTTATTATCTATGTTACGTCAGATGTTCTATGGATACAAGCTATTCAATGTTCCAAACTCTAATTTTTTCGATTCTGGACCACGAGAACTATTTATTTCGATCTGTATCTTTCTACCCGTAATAGGGATTGGTATTTATCCGGATTTTGTTCTCTTGTTATCAGTTGACAAGGTACAAGCTATTCTATCTAATTATTTTTATAGATAGTTTTCATTAATGAAACAAAAAGTCTTATAATTCTTTAATTTTTAAAATCGTTCGCTGTAGAATGCAAAAGAAAAAAAAAATGAAGTGAATTAAGATTTTAATGAGATGCCTCTAGAGTTTTTGAGAACCATTTGACTCTTTGAGTCAAATGGTTCTCAAAAACTCTAACAAGCTTTCGTTATATATGAGACAATCTTCTTATGTATTCTTCATGTAGTTTATTCAATTAGAGTTATGTTAATGTGAATGACCCATAACTATGTAGACCTATTCCTAATAAATTAATCCCAAAATAGCATATCCAAATTATAATAAATCCTATAGAAGCTACAAGTGCCGAATTTATATCTCGGAAACTTTGATTTGTTCTAGTATGCGAATAAATCGCGAATATGGTCCAAGTAATAAATGCCCAAGTTTCCTTGGGGTCCCAATTCCAATAAGATCCCCATGTCTCATTAGCCCATACTGCTCCGGAAAGAATGCCCATAGTTAAAAAGGTAAACCCCAAACTAATGACACGCGAACTCCAATAATCCAAACGCTGAGTCAATTGATATTTGTAATAATTTCGAAATGAAAGAAAAGAAGTGTTTTTAAAAACACTTCTTTTTTTAGTCAAGTATTCGATTTCACCAACGAAAAATTTCTTAATTAAGAAGTGTTTTCTTTTCAAAAAAATATTGATGTTTTTTCGAAATGTAATGACTAGAAGAGCGACTGATAATAATGATCCACATAAAAGAGCTGCATAGCTCAATAACATCATACTTACGTGCATCATTAACCACTGAGATTGTAGGGCGGGTACTAATATTGCGGATTGATGCATTTCCGTTAAAAGACCCGACGTGGCGAAACCTTGGGTAAAAATAGCACTTGGTGCGGTTATTGCGCTTAAATCATTTTTTGTGTTCTGTATCTTAATCTTAGAAATCATATGCATAATGGAGAAACTCCATGAAAGGAAAATTAATGATTCGTATAAATTACTTAATGGGAAATGCCTTGAATAAATCCAACGAATAACTAATAATCCTGTTATAGAGAAAAAGGTGGCTATCATTCCTTTTTCTGACGAATCGCGCAATCCCACGATTTCGTGGACTAATAAGGTCATCAAATGAATCATAATTACCATTAAAATGATCGAAAAAGAGATATGAGTTAATATATGTTCTAAAGTCACAAATATCATAAAAAGGAGGAGCCCCATTACAGAATTAAAATCGGGAATTAAATACATTATAGGATCCATTATGTCCCTTCTTTTAGGGGATGCCGCCACTCGGACTCGAACCGAGATGCTCTAGCACTGCTTCCTAAGAGCAGCGTGTCTACCGATTTCACCATGGCGGCTTACTTTAAATAATAATAAATAATAGTCAGTTCATGTTGAATCGTCGAGATTCCAGAATTCCATATAGTTTAAAAAACTTGATGAGAATCGATGAATAAAGCTCGTTTTCATTTGAAATTCATATGTGAATTTCAATAATCCTTAGTTAGTATCGCTGTGGGGTTCATTTTTAACAATCAACTTTCACATACTAGAAGCTGAGTTCTCCTGGAACAGATAGAACTCAAAATTGTCCCTTTTTCTATGTTTTTTTTAGAAAACAATTTTTTTATGACAATTCGTTTATTTCATGGATTTCTAAAAAAAAAAACATGGAAAATAGAATTGCATATGTATCACAATCAAATCACTAAATCAAAGGAAATTTTCTAACAATTTCAATACCTTAGTATTATTAATAATACTATTAGTTGTAGTTGTGTCCATAATTTATAATTTATGATACCATTTACTAAATTACTAAATCTAATTGGGTCCTGGGCTATACATATAAGAAAAGAGTTTCAATCTCTCAATTAACTTTTCCAAAAGTTAATTGAGAGATTGAAAAAGAAAAAAAAAAATAATAATAATAAATAATAAGAATATCGCGAGTTAACATTAACTTCAAAATGAAAAATAATGAGTGTATTATAATGAAAACTAAAATAATACTTATCTTATAGAGACCAAGAGATGGAAAAATTCTTATTCTACATACCAGGGCAGCTAGTTCTAACTCATATTGAGGAGTTCAACACATTAGTTAATGTGAATCATTCATCTTGAATTCAAAAAGTTTCAGTTCTTTATGGTATGTCGACTCAGATCATTTCAAGATTTTCTTTTATTATTTATTTACGGCAAAAAAACTTTTAGAGCGCCCGGTGGAAACAGATTTAGCTAAAGAAAGAGCTTTTACTGCAGTTAAATATCCCTTCTTCTTCCAAATATTTTTACGAATACGTTTCTTTGACAGAGAAATACGTTTTTTTGGAACCGCCATTCAAAAGGGAGTACTCATTTTTATCGTTGTATGTGAAAGACATGTATTGTTCAAATCAAAATAGACCATTCTTTTTAGTTATTATCCATAATTATCTTGTGGATAATAAATTTAATAACATAACATGCAAAATCTAAAAATACAAATAAATATATGTGCCCATTATATATCGCATATATAGGGATATAAAAAAAAAGGAAGAGAGTCTTATTTTTAAAATCCAAATAATTTTTTTTTTTTATTATTTATTTTCTTTTTTATTTATTTATTTTTTATTTATTTTATTAATTCCATTTTAAAAATTGAAATTGATTAATGATTAAGTTCAGTGTGCGATCCCTAGAATTTGAATTCTAATTTAATTAGAATTAGTCGTTAATCTCTTAAACAAGACATTCCATTACCGGAAAAAGATAACCTTAGTCCATTTTTTAGTTCAGTTCTATATGAAGTAAGGAGTATCATAATACTTCCAAGAAACATAAGTTTTCCTTATTGGAATCCAATCAATTAGCTCTCATTAGATAATTACTCAAATTCAATTAATTAGAATAACTAAGGTACCCTTTTATTGATTCGAATTAGTAATGGATACTATGACCCACATTCGAATTAAACACTGTTTTTGGTATAACTCTTTTTCCTTACTATATTATATGGTTATAACTCACCAGAATATAATAGTAAATATAATAGTAATAGTAGTAGTAGTAGAATGTTGATTTCTTTTATTATTGTTCCTCTCGAAAGAGGTAAGAATTGGTGAATCGGAAACAATAATAAAAAAAAAAATGAAATTTGTTTTTTATGGAACATACATATCAATATGCATGGATAATACCCTTTCTTCCACTTACAGTTACTATATCAATAGTATTTGGACTTCTGATTATTCCCACAGCAACAAAAAATCTTCATCGTATGTGTGCTTTTATTAGTATTTTAATGCTAAGTATAACTATGGCGTTTTCGGCTAATCTGTCTCTTCAGCAAATAAATGGAAGTTTTATTTATCAATATCTATGGTCTTGGACCATCAATAATGATTTTTCATTAGAGTTTGGATACTTGATCGATCCACTTACTTCGATTATGTCAATACTAATTACTACTGTGGGAATTATGGTTCTTATTTATAGTGACAACTATATGTCTCACGATCAAGGATATTTGAGATTTTTTGCTTATATGAGTTTTTCTAATACTTCCATGTTGGGATTAGTTACTAGTTCCAATCTGATACAAATTTATATTTTTTGGGAACTAGTGGGAATGTGTTCGTATTTATTAATAGGTTTTTGGTTTACACGACCAATTGCAGCAAGTGCTTGCCAAAAAGCTTTTGTAACTAATCGTGTAGGGGATTTTGGTTTATTATTAGGAATCTTAGGTTTTTATTGGATAACAGGCAGTTTTGAATTTCGGGATTTGTTCGAAATAGTAAAAAACTTGATCCATAATAATGATAATGAGGTCAATTCTTTATTTGCTACTCTGTGCGCATCTTTCTTATTCGTCGGCGCAATCGCAAAATCCGCACAATTTCCCCTTCATGTATGGTTACCTGATGCCATGGAGGGACCTACTCCTATTTCGGCTCTTATACACGCTGCTACCATGGTAGCAGCGGGGATTTTTCTTGTAGCTCGGCTTCTTCCTCTTTTCATAGTAATACCTTACATAATGAATCTAATATCTTTAATAGGCGTAATAACAGTATTATTAGGAGCCACTTTGGCTCTTGCTCAAGGAGACATTAAAAAAAGTTTAGCCTATTCTACAATGTCTCAATTGGGTTATATTATGTTAGCTCTAGGTATGGGTTCTTATCGAGCTGCTTTATTCCATTTAATCACTCATGCCTATTCTAAAGCTTTATTGTTTTTAGGATCCGGATCTATTATTCATTCAATGGAACCTATTGTTGGTTATTCACCAGATAAAAGTCAAAATATGGTTCTTATGGGCGGTTTAACAAAATATGTTCCAATTACAAGAATGACTTTTTTATTAGGTACACTTTCTCTTTGTGGTATTCCGCCTCTTGCTTGTTTTTGGTCCAAAGATGAAATTCTTAATGATAGTTGGTTGTATTCACCAATTTTCGCAATAATAGCTTGTTTCACAGCAGGATTAACTGGATTTTATATGTTTCGGATGTATTTACTTACTTTTGATGGACATTTGCGTGTTAATTTTCAAAATTACAGTAGTACTAAAAATGGATCGTTCTTTTTAATATCTCTATGGGGAAAAGACGAAGCGCCTAAAGCAGTAAATAGAAATTCATTTTTCGCAATAATCAATAATAAGGTCTCTCTTTCTTCATCTTCAAAGGATACATATAAAATATATGATAATGTAATAAATAGAATACGCTGTTTTAGTACTTACTTTGGAAAAAAAGATACTTATATGTATCCTCATGAATCGGACAATACTATGCTATTCCCTCTACTTATATTGGGATTATTTACTTTGTTTATTGGATCAATAGGAATTCCTTTTGATCAAAGAGTAGTAGATTTGGATATATTATCCAAATGGTTAACTCCATCAACAAACCTTTTGCATCAAAATTCAAATTATTCTGTAGATTGGTATGAATTTTTTACAAATGCAATTTTTTCAGTAAGTATAGCCCTTTTCGGACTATTAATGGCATATTTTTTTTACGGGTCTGTTTATTCATCTTTCCAAAATTTGTATTTAATCAATTCATTTTTTAAAAAGGGTCCTAAAAGAATTATCTTGGACCCAATTAAAAATTTAATATATGATTGGTCATATAATCGTGGTTATATAGATATTTTTTATACTAAGGTCTTGACCATGGGTGTCAGAGGATTAGCCGAACTAATTGAGTTTTTTAATAGACATGTAATTGATGGAATTACAAATGGAGTTGGGGTTGGAAGTTTCTTTATAGGGGAAGGTATCAAATATATGGGAGGTGGACGAATTTCGTCTTATTTATTCTTGTATTTTTCTTATGTATCAATATTTTTATTTATTTTTTTATTTAACAAATTTTAGACTCCCGAATATCCAACTGACTAATTAATTTCTTATAACGTACTCTATTTTTATTTGACAAATAAGCCAGCAACCGTTGACGTTTTCCCAGAATTCTTCGTAGACCCCTTTGCGATAAAAAATCTTTTTTGTGCAATTCCAAATGCGAAGTAAGTCTCCGTATCTTATTGGTGAAATTGAATACTTGAAATTCAACAGACCCTTTGTTGTTTTCTTCTTTTTCTTCTTGTTGAATAGCTGGGATGAATGAATTTTTTACCATAACATATTTTTCTGTTTTCTTTCTTTTTATTTTATAGATTTTACCGATCAGGAATAATAATTATTATATTTATATTATGATTATTCCAGTCATTTTCATCTGGTATACGCAAAAGCGTAGATTTATTCATATACTACTTTTTGATTCTATCCAAATCCCATTCGATTTTTTGAAAATCGAATGGGATTTGGATAGAAAGAGAGAAAATACATTTACGAAAGATAATGATTTCTTTGTGTCTAAGAACATTCTATTCTGCCCATTTATTATTCCTAGAACCAATTGAATTGATATGCCATTAAATTAGTATCATGTACCAAAATGTAACGCAACCTATGCGTACATCTTTCGGAATCTATCAAATATGTGATATCCAAGCAATATACCATTAACTAATTCTAAATTGTGGATACATATGTATCCTTAACATACTGAAACGACTGCCGTTATTGGTATTAAACCAATAGCGATTCATACAAGCTAAATCTTCTAATCGATAATTCGGCCAAAGAAGCAATTTTAATTTTAAAATGTTATTTACATCTGTATTAATATTAATGTTATTTACATCTGTATTAAGATACCTGTCTTCATTCAAAAATTGTCCACAGTTTCTCATCTTGTTTTCGTTGAAAAACACTGGATTTATATCCACAATATTCCAATTCCGGGAATTTAAAAGAATTCGAATTCGCAATTCTCTACGACGTTTAGTAGATAGAATATTTTCTGGAATAAGGAAATTCGAATTCTTTTTTTTTCTATTCACAAGAATATTGCTATGTTGTGCAATGGATCTGTCGAAATTCTTCTTCTCAACATCTCTTTTTTTTATGCATTTTCCATTAGTTTCATTTTGGTTTTCACTCTTATCCGCCAATGAAATACTTATGGTTTGATAGATAATAAATTGCTCATCCCATTCTATAAATAAACGAATTGATTTGATAATAAAAATTCCTTTTTTTAGTAATTCTGGAATAACGGCCTTATTCGTCATCAATATCATATCCATATGCATCTCTCTTCTTTTAACCGAGGATATCAAAATTTTTTTGTTTATATCTGGCAGTCTAAGTAGGAAACAATACACCTTAAGATTATTAAACATTAATTGATTGAAGGGGTCAACCCATTTGAATTGAAAATAAAAAAATTGTTTCAGGAACAAATCCATTTCTTTTTGAATTTCCTTGGAGCTCCTGATTTTTTCTGTCTCTCCCTCTTTTTCAACGTCAGATTTCACGTCATGTTTTTCAACATCTTTTTTTGTCTCTCCCTCTTTTTCAACGTCAGATTTCACGTCATGTTTTTCAACATCTTTTTTTGTCTCTCCCTCTTTTTCAACGTCAGATTTCACGTCATGTTTTTCAACATCTTTTTTTTTTCGTAGATCTGAGCCAAGACCTATTTGGCTCTGTTGTTCGTTTTTTTGTTGGTTGGAATTTTGTAATTCAAGATATTCTTTTTGATTGGATGATATGTGGCTGCCATGTTCATTTGCATACAAATCTAAAAGAAGTAATTTGATTGGTATCACCCATGGTTTAATCTTATATGTATCAAAAAGTAGCACAAATTCTGGAAACAACCAAAATGTTCGATTTAATATGTTCCGATTACGAGAGAATCTTTCTTGATTCATTCCCATCCAATCAAAAAAGTTTCTTTTTTGATTGGGTGTGGGTGGGTTGATTTTTTCATGAATCGAAATATCTTTTTTTTTTATTTTGTGATACTTATGAGTTTCATTCTTAGTATTTTTCTTAATCCTAGTATTTTTCTTAATCTTAGTGCCAACATGCGTATTGGTCCAAGTCTCAATAGTATTGGTCCAAGTCTCAATATCGATATTCTTTCTAATACAAAAATGGAAAATTCCACAATTAAAATATTTTCTATCCAGATTTTTATCCTTAGCAATAATATATCTTTCTTTTAGAAAATCATCAACTGCTATATTTAACAATACATAAAATAAGTCGGGTTTCCGTGTATTTAAATTATAAGGAATTTCTTGGTGACCATTTACTTGTAATTTTGATCCATAAATATATAAGTTCTTGTCCGTCTTATCTCCATAATTCATATATTTATGTGAAAAAAAATAATATCCGTAATGTTTTTTAAATTTGTTTTTTTTATTTTGATTCGTCAATGAATCCCCTGCATCATAATTTTCTTTCATGTAATGATTAATTTTTTCTTTTTTATCTGAATCCAATTTAATTGATTCTTTATTTTTAATCATACGACTGACTCTACTTCGCCATTTTTTTGGTTCCAATCGAGACCATTTGGCCGGGGATAAATTGTATTGATCATGACCCTTTAACCAGTTTTTCCATTCATTCATTCCAGACTTTTTAATTTTCTTATGCCTTGATTTGTAATCAAATATTCCTCGTTTTATACAATAATCCTTTATTTCTCCCCTAAGATAATGATAGGTACCCCGATCTTGAAGTACGGATCTCAAGTTATACTTGTTAAATAATGGGGTTTGTGAAAATTTGTAAAATACATATGCTTGTGACAAGGAAGATAAGTCAAAATAACTATTGAAATTATTATCACTAATATTAGTATTCGTATTAGAAACTAACTTTTTTACAGTCGAAATAAAGTTCATTGTATTTTTAATTGTTTCATCAATTCCTTCTTGATTTATTTCATCGTTGTAAATAGATTTATTTAGAATTTTTTTTTTTGATTCAAAGAAAAGTTGTGCATGGATCCTTGGAATGTTAATTGTACATAGGAAGATATCGATGTATATTTTTTCAATGAAAAATTTCATAAAAAAATTAAATTTTCGTATTAATCGGATATTCTTTCTTTTAAATAGCTGCCAAATATATTTTGGGTATTCCAATCTTTTATCATCATAAGTTTGAACTCTTTTTTTCTTGTCTTTTGTAATTTGTTCTATTTGATTCTTGATTGTAATTATCCTATCAGAAAGGTCTTTCCTTTTTTTCTCCATGAGTGAATAATTTGTCCAATTCATGGATCGAATTTTAATGGTCGATTCATTATTCATTTTATTATTGATTTGGAAATCTTTTCCATTTTTATTTGGTTCATATACTTTCACTTTCCTCTTCATAAATAGAAATAAGAAAATTAGGGTGATTTTTTCAAGTTCTTTCATTATTCGTTTCCTAACTTGATCTATTTTTATGATCCATACTTTTATTACTTTTATTATTACTTTTATTACTTTTGAAATTAGTAAAGCCCATTTTATTCTTTCTTTTAAAAATCTTAGAAATATAAATATAAATATAGAAAATTTATTTTGAACCTTTCTAATTGTTTCGTCGATTTCTTGAGAAATGGGTTTAAAAAAAGAAAATCGTTTTCGGGGAGAACCAAAGGGAACTTTCGCTTCCTTTCCCCATATTGTTAAAAAACAATTTTTATTTTTTTTTTCTTTCATTGAATCTCTATGACCAGACCGTACTTTAATTTTAGCTCCTCGCCAAGGTTTCAAACAGAAAGGATATAGAATCTTTATCTGAATCCCGTCTGCTAACCAATCTTGAGGAAATTCTGTTTCTGATAATGGAACACCGTTGTAGGTGCAGTTAATATGCATTTCTTTATTCAATGCCTTAAAATCTTCGTACCACTCGGGGAATTGGAATAATAACATACGGCCTACATTTTTAGCTATTATCAATAAAGGTAATACGATGTTTTTTCTAAGAAAAGATTGGGTTACTAACATCGACCCTCTTATTGTTTGAGTAAGCATAAGGGCATCCCAAGTTTCGGATATTATTCTCCGGCGATCTTTTTCTTCTTCCTCTTCTTCCTTTTTTTTTTCTTTTTTTTTGTCTTTTTTGTCTTTTTTGTCTTTTTTGTCTTTTTTGTCTTTTTTGTCTTTTTTGTCTTTTTTGTCTTTTTTGTCTTTTTTGTCTTTTTTGTCTTTTTCGTCTTTTTCGTTTGCTTTTTCCTCCTCAAAATCAGAAATTTGAAATTCTGATTCTCTACCAACCCAGTTCCTAAAAATTATATTTGTAATTTTAGAAATATCAAAAGGAGAAACAAAAAATGTTTTGTCTATTCGATCCAAAAAAAGTGGGGAATGCACATTTGCTTGAAACATTTCAGAAA